TATACATGATATATATATGATTAGTTTGCATATATGTATTTTATTTTTTATCTTGGTATATGTAATTAGATGTATTTGAATTTCTTTTATTTATTTTATGAATATTAAATTATATGTATATGATTATTGATTACAATTTAGTTATATCATTAGAACTATTTATTCAACAAATTTGATTGATTGATACGTGTCGATTTTCTGTTACGATAGATCGACGAAACAATAGCTAGACCAATAGCTGCTTCAGCCGCTGCAATAGCTATAACAAAGATCGAGAAAATGTCTCCTCTTAATTGTCGATTATCAAATAGATCAGAAAATGTGACAAGATTAATATTAACCGAATTTAGTATAAGCTCAAGACACATAAGTGCTCTAACCATGCTTCGACTTGTGATCAATCCATAAATACCGATAGAAAACAAATATGCACTCAAAAAAAGTACATGCTCAAACATCATTGACTAACTCCTTATCAATCTCAATTGATTTCAACAAACAATTCAAATTCAACTGCTTTAAGTTTTTTCTAAAATAATAATTTCAGAAAGTCAAAATTTCAGGACAAAATCCAAGACAAAAAAAAGTATTCGGGATAGAAGAAAAGGTAGAAATACCTTGGGTGGGATACTTTTTATATAATTCTATAAAGGTTTCTTAGATTAATATCATTCATATATAAACTCAAATATATTTGAAGGAAAATAAATGTCTTAACAATAACACATGACTCAAAAAAAAAAGACCTCTTTTTTTTTTGAGTGCTAATCTTAAGTATTTTTTTAATGCTAAGTATTTAGTATTTAAGTATTTATTATATAATACTAATAATACTAATTTTTATTGACGAGCCATAGTAATTGCACCTATCAAAGCAACTAAAAGAATTATAGAAATGAGCTCAAATGGAAGAAAAAAATCTGTTGATAAATGAATCCCAATTTGTTGAACATTACTTATAAGGTCCTGCTCTATAATGTGGTTTGATTTTGTAGTCCAAATGATCCCGTACCATGATGTATCTGGGATAGTAGTAGTTAGTGAAAAAAGAATACTTGTACAAATCAGCGAAGTGACCCCATCTCCCACGGTCCAAAGATGTAAATCCGTGGAGTATTCTGAACCCTTCATGAACATCACAGCAAATATGATTAAGACATTTATAGCTCCCACATAAATAAGGAGCTGTGCAGCAGCTACAAAATAGGAGTTCAATAGAATATAGAATAAGGATATACAAACAAGAACCAATCCCAAAGAAAAGGCAGAATAAATTGGATTGGTAACTAAAACTACTCCTAGGCCTCCTAATATAAGAGCTAATCCCAGAAATACTACAAGAATATCATGTATTGGTCCAGTTAAATCCATTGTGTATAATGTATAAAATATAGATAAGTTGCAATTTTTTATGACCTTTTTGAATAATCTAGGAAAAAGGTTACTCTATTTGTTTTTTCTTGTATATGCTACGTCCCTAATTGAATTGAATTCAATCTTAATGTAGTGTGAATTTATATAGTGGATTAATTTAGATATAATTTGTATTTTTTATTTCTTATTATATTAAATTTATTATTATTATATTACAATATAATTTTTAATTATATTAGTATTATATAGGATATAAGATTATATAAATAATATTTAATATTCTTATATTAATTATATTTATATTTTATATAATAATATTCATATTATTATATAATATATATATATATATATATATATATATATATATATATTATTTATTTATATATATTAATATATTAATATTAATTATTCTATTTTGATAATATATCAAATTAGAATATATCAAATATAATCAATATATAAAAAAAGGATCTTCCTAATCGGTAATCGTCCTTGAATCAAGAGATTTATCCTTTATTTTGTTGATTTGAGTTGAATTCATAATTGTTTGAATTGTGTAATCTCCTATTATTGATATTGGTAATCGACCCAATGCAATTTGATTATAATTCAATTCGTGGCGATCATAAGCGGAAAGTTCATATTCTTCAGTCATTGATAAACAGTTTGTTGGACAATACTCGACACAGTTACCACAAAATATACAGACCCCAAAATCAATACTATAATTAAGTAATTGTTTCTTTTTAATATCTGTTTCCAATCTCCAATCTACAACAGGTAGATCTATAGGGCATACACGAACACATACTTCACAAGCAATACATTTATCGAATTCAAAATGGATTCGACCCCGGAAACGCTCTGATGTGATTGATTTTTCATAAGGGTATTGAATAGTTACGGGTAAACGATTTGCATGGGATAAGGTAATCATAAAACCTTGACCAATATACCTTGCAGCTCGTACTGTTTGTTGACCATAATTCATGAATCCAGTCACCATAGGAAACATATCGTAGATATCCATGAAATAAAGAAGTTAATATTTTTTTCTCTTGTTTGAAAGAGGTTATTAATCTAGAATAGCGTTATCATATTCTGTTATTTATAGTGAAACAAGTTGGGAAGAAGTTGTCAATAATAGATTACCTAAAGAAATGGGTAAAAGAAATTTCCATCCAAGATTTAATAGTTGGTCCATTCTCATTCTAGGCAAAGTCCATCTTGTTGTGATAGGAATAAACAGGAACAAATAAGCTTTAGCTAATGTAATAAAGATGCCAATTGTCATTCCAAAGACCCCCTCCATTTTATTTATTCCGAAAAGTTCAGGAAGAAATATGTATGGAAGAGAAAAATTCCACCCACCTAAGTAAAAAACTGTTACAAATAATGAAGAAACTAACAAATTTAGGTAAGAAGCGACGTAAAACAAACCATATTTGATACCTGAATATTCGGTTTGATAACCTGCTACTAATTCCTCCTCTGCTTCTGGTAAATCAAAAGGTAATCTCTCACATTCTGCTAGAGAAGAAATTAAAAAAACTAAAAATCCTATAGGTTGACGCCACAGATTCCACCCCAAAAAACCATATTTTGACTGTGCCTCAACTATATCAACTGTACTTGAACTGTTAGATAATTATAGTCGGCGATAACATCACTGTTTCCGTCGCTATTCCAGAACCGTACATGAAACCTCAGCTTCATACGGCTCCTCTACGGCCACAAATAAATATAAGGACTAGTTCGGTATTAATATTAATTATCTAATAAAGAAATAAATAGAATAATAAAGGATTGGAGAGTCCAAAATTAGACCGAGGGAATTCTGTTTGCTAGAAAAAAACGCTTCCGAATTGATCTCATTCTCTTAAAAAGAAATTTTCTTTGTTCAGTAATAATTTATTACTTCAATAAAATACTCATTTTTGTCAATAGACAACACAGTTTGATCCGTCTTTTTTATTACGAAAAAGAAAGAATTTGCCACTAATTCATGAATCATCATAAGAATTGCATATGTATGCAGTAAATAAAGAATAACTCCATTTTTTTATTCAGTTATTTTCCCATTATACATTATAATTATATATTGATATTGCATTCTTTTTCTTTTGTTCCTGTTCTTGTTTCTCAGAAGAAAAAAGGGGGGGGACTCTGAAAAAAGAGGATTAATTCGTTCTTGATAGTCATTTCTTTAATCAGTGAATAGGAGCATACTCTAGATCGGAATCCTAAGGAAGTACTGCTTGATCATTTCTACTAACTTAAAGCCCTTATTTTGATTCATTTTATGCATAAATATGTCTTTTGAAACTTGACATTATCTCTATTACTAATCTTTTGTGTATCTTGGTGTTCCTACTTCTCCACCCACTCATTTTTGATTGATCCCCCATATAGTAATACGTACAAGACTATAGTAGAAACTCCATACAGTTGATCCTTTGTACCCGCTTCAAGACATGAACACTAATCAAGCAATTTCAACCTTGGGGTAAACAGTTTACACTGCTTATGTTTACTTCCACTTTACTCTTGTACATAGGGAATGAGAATCCATTTTCTTACTGCAAATTTATAAGCTGTTTTGTTTCACTCATATGACTATCTAGTTTAACCCATTGACCTAAATCTGAATGATGAATAAAAAATAACTATATCTATTCAATACATTTAATCCCTTTACTAAAAATAAAAAAGTTCATGTTCTAACGAATCACACGTAGAGATATTGATAACACACATGGAGTTAATGGTATTTCATAACTAATGGATTGAGCAGCAGCTCGCAGACCACCTGAAAAAGAATATTTATTATTCGATCCATATCCTGACATAAGAAGTCCAATAGGAGCAATACTTGAAATGGCGATCCATAAAAAAACACCTATACTGAGATCGGCTAGAACAAGGTTATACCCAAAAGGAATTACTAAATAACTTAGTAAAATAGATATGACCGCTATTGTTGGCCCGGCACTGAACAAACGACTATCCCCTCTAGACGGTAGAAGATCCTCTTTAAAAAGTAGTTTTGTTCCATCCGCTAAAGCTTGAAGAATCCCTAATGGGCCGGCATATTCAGGTCCAATACGTTGTTGTATCCCTGCGGATATTTCTCTTTCTAACCACACAATTACTAGTACACCTATTATGATTCCAAATATCAGAATAAAAATAGGCACAAAGAGCCATATAAGTTCATAAACTTCTTTTAAGAATTCCGATGCAGAAAAAGAATTGATAGTTTGTACTTCTGTTATATCAATTATCATTTCAACGATCAACTTCTCCCATAATAATATCTATACTACCTAATATCGTCATGATATCAGCCAATTTCATTCTTTTAACTAGCTGAGGCAAAATTTGCAAATTGATGAAACCCGGCGGACGAATTTTCCATCTCCAGGGGAAAACACTCTGATCTCCTATCAGAAAAATGCCTAATTCTCCTTTTGGGGCTTCTACTCTGACATAAAGTTCTTGTTTTGACAATTCAAAATTGGGCGAAGGTTTTTTACTAATGAATCTATATTCAAAATCATTCCATTCGGAATCTTTTGATCTATCAAAGCGTCGGACTTCTAAATTTTCATAGGGTCCCCCCGGAATTCCTTCTAGAGCCTGTTGAATAATTTTTATGGATTCCGTCATTTCACTGATTCGTACTAAATAACGAGCTAATGAATCTCCTTCTTTTTGCCATTGGACTTCCCAATCGAATTCATTGTAACACTCATATTGATCAACTTTACGAAGATCCCATTGGATTCCGGAAGCTCGTAACATTGGTCCCGATAAGCCCCAATTTATTGCTTCCTCTCCCCCAATAATGCCCACTCCCTCAACGCGTTCCAAAAAAATGGGATTTCGCGTAATAAGTTTTTGATATTCATCAACTCCTGTTAAAAAATAATCGCAAAAAGCCAAACATTTATCTATCCAGCCATGAGGTAAATCGGCAGCTACTCCTCCGATACGGAAATAATTATGCATCATTCGCATACCTGTGGCAGCTTCAAATAGATCATATATCAATTCCCTCTCTCTAAAAATATAGAAAAAGGGAGTCTGTGCACCAATATCTGCCATAAAAGGGCCAAGCCATAACAAATGAGAAGCTATACGACTCAGCTCTAGCATAATTACTCTGATATAGCTGGCTCTTTGAGGTACTTGAATATTTCCCAATTGTTCTGGTGCATTTACTGTTATTGCTTCTGTGAACATAGTAGCTAGATAATCCCAACGTGTTACATAAGGCAAATATTGTACAATTGTGCGGTTTTCCGCAATTTTTTCCATTCCTCTGTGTAAATAACCTAGTATGGGTTCACAGTCAATAACATCTTCACCATCGAGAGTAACGATCAGTCGAAGAACACCGTGCATTGATGGGTGGTGAGGACCCATATTGACTATCATAAGATCTTTTCTTGTAGCCGGTAAAGTCATATCTTTTTCCCCGATTCATTATTCTATGAATTTTTCAAAACGAGGTTCATCAAAATCAAACAAAATATAAAAATCTAAAAAAAAAAAAAAATAATTCAAACGAATCTTCGAATTAACGAGTTTTTGGCTCCCGAATATCCAACTGACCAATTAATTTCTTATAACGTACTCTATTTTTCTTTGACAAATATGCCAGCAGCCGTTGACGTTTTCCCAGAATTATTCGTAAACCCCTCTGAGATGAAAAATCTTTTTTATGCAATTCCAAATGTGAAGTAAGTTTCCGTATCTTATTGGTGAAACTGAATACTTGAAATTCGACAGACCCTTTGTTTTCTTCTTTTTCTTCTTGTTCTTGCGAAATAATTGAGATAAATGAATTTTTGACCATAAAAGAATTTTATATTTTTTTTTTTATTTTACTGATCAGAAATAAGAATGTCAGTCATTTTCTGGTAGACACAAAAAAGGTTTCCCCTTACTCTTATATATACGATTTTTCTATCCAAATCCAATTAATAAATAAAAAAAAAAAATCTAATTATAATATATATAAATAAATAATAATATAATAAAATAATTAAATTTAAATATGAATAAAGAAAATTCAATATAAATAATAATTAAATATAAATAAGAAAAATTCAATTAATTAAATTAATATATAATATAATTAATATATTATTTAATTTAGTATATAATAATTTAGTATATAATATAATATAATTTAATAATATAATTTAGTATATAGTATTATTTGTAATAGTATAATAATAGATAGTATATTAGTATACATTTGTTATATATATATATAGTTATATATATATATATATATAGTTATATTTAATTTAGTGAGTATATATTATTTATAGTCTTATGTATATTAAAAATACTATACCATATATTGTATATTAAAATATTTTATATTAAACTATCCTATCAATTAATTTATCAATTAAATTAATTCTGAGTTGTGGATACATCTGTATTCTTGACATACTGAAACGACTACCATTAGTGGTATCAAACCAATACCGATTCATACAAGCTAAATCTTCTAATCGATAATTGGGCCAAAGAAACAATTTGAATTGAATTAATTTGTTTTTATTTGCATCTGTATTAAAAAGCCCGTCCTTTTTCAAAAACTGTCCATAGTTCCTTATGTTGTTTTCATTGAAAAATATTAGATTTCTATCTACGTCTACAACATTACCCCTCCAAGGATTGAAACAAATTAGAATTCTCAACTCTCTACGACGTCTAGTAGATAGAATATTTTCAGGAACAAATAAATCATAATTATTTTTATCTTCACTCACAAACATAGTGCTATGTCGTGAAATGGATTTATCAAAAGGATTTTCATCAAGATATTTTTCTTTTATATATCTTCTATCAGTTTGTTGTTTACTCTTGTTGACCAATGAAATACCTAGAGTTTGATATAGAATAAATTCTTCATCCCATTTTTTAGAGAGACGAACCGGTTCAATAAAAAATATTCCCCTTTTTATCAATTCTGTAAGAGATAGATCCCTTTGAATCAACATTACATCTAGACGCATCTCTCCTCTTTGAATTGAGAATATAGCAATTTCCTTTAGATTTATCAGTCTAAGTAGTAGACAATATACCTTGATATTGTTGATCATTCTTTGATTCAAAGAATCATCCCATCTTAATTGAAAAATAAAAAATTTTTTCAGAAATAAATCTAGTTCTGCTTCCTTCTTACTCTTGAATTGCTTTTTCTTTCTACGTTTTTTAATGGTTGATCCTGTGTCATTTTTTTCAACATCTTCTTTTTTCTTTTGTTTTTGTGTATCTTGTTGTGTATCTGATCCAAAATCTTTTTGGTTTGGCTTTTGTTTTTTTTCTTGTTGGTTCCGATTCTCTAATTCAAGATATTCTTTTTTATTAGATCTTAGATTAAGATCCTTTTTTTGATTTCCGTTGATGTTCTTATTTTGACTAATATTCATATTTCCATGAATGTTTAAAAGAAGAAATTGGATTGGTATAATCCATGGTTTAAGCTTATATACATCATAAAGTAGTCCAAATTCTGGGAAGAACCAAGATTTCGGATTTGATATGGGACGATATAGCTTTTCTTTATTCATTCCCATCCAATCAAAAAGGGTTTTTCTTTTATTGGATGTTTTTGTTTTTTGATGAATCGTGAGAGGATAAATATCTTTATTATAAATTTTTTGATAATGATCATTATGAGTTCCAGCTTTAGTATTTTTATTAATCTTGGTACCAATATGCATATTAGTCCAGGTATCCATATTGATATTTTTTCTAAAACAAAACCGGAGAATTCTACAATCAAAGTATTTTCTATCCAGATTTTTTTCTCCAAATAGACTAGATTTTTCTCCTAGATAATCGTTAATATCTATACCTACTAGTACATAAAATGATTCGGGTTTCTGTGTTTTCTGTGTATTGAAATTATATGGAATTTTTTTGTCTCTGTCTCTGTTTACTTGTAATGGCGATGCATAAATATATGAGTCCCCTCCATCCTCGTAATTCATATATTTATGTGCTAGAAAATCATATTTGTAGTTTTTTTTTAATTTTTCTTTTTCTTTTTGTCCTGCCCATGAGTCTATTCCGTAATAATTTTGTTTCACGTAATGAATTAATTGGTTTTTTTTATATGAATCCAATATTATTGAGTCTTTTTTTTGAGTTGTACAACGTTGATTGACTCTATTTCTCCATTTTTGTGGCACTAATTGAGACCATTGAGTTTGAGATAAATTGTATTGATAATGACTCTTTAACCAGTTTTTCCATTCATTCATTCCAGACTTATAAATTTTCTTATACTTCGGTTTGGAATCAAATAGTCCTCGTGTCCCACAAAAATCCTTGATTCTATCTTTAAGAAAAAGATGGATCCCGTGATATTGAAGTACAGATTTCAAGTAATACAAGTTAGTAACTTGAACTTGTGATAATGTGTAAAACACATATGCTTGTGACAAAGAGGATAAGTCACAATAAATGTTTGAATTCTTATTACTAATATTAGTAATATTAGAAAGCGACTTTTTCATTGTCGAAATAAAGTGAATTGTATTTTTATTTGTTTGATCAATCCTTTCTTGATTTGTTTCATCGTGGTAAAAGAATTTATTGATCATTTTTTTTGTTGATTCAAGGAAAAGTTGTGCATTGGTCCTAAGAATGTTAATGGTACATAGAAGGATATCGCTGTATATTCTTTCAATGAAATATTTGAGAAAGTAGTATAATTTACGTATTAATCGGGTAGTCTTTCTTTTGAATATTTGCCAAATAGGTTTTTGCAATTCTGCATTTTTATCAGCACAATTTGTCTTGTCAGGGCTAATACTTATACCTGGAGTTAGAACTATTTTTTTCTTGTCTTTTGTGATTTGTCCTATTTGATTCCTAATTGTGCTTGTCCTATCAGCAAGATCTTTTATTTTTTTTTCTATAAGTGAATATTTTGTCCAATTCGTGGATCTAATTCGAGTAGTTGATTCGTCGGTAATCTTATTACTTATTATAGAATCTCTTCTATTTTCGTTCGATTCATATACTTTTACTTTCCCGAATCCAAATAATAAAATTGGGTTTATTTTTTCAAGTTCTTTCATTATTCGTTTTATAACTAGAACTATTTTCTTAAACCATCTTGTTTTTTCTTTTGAAATTTTTAAAAACCATTTTCTCATTTTTTTAGAAACTCTTAGAACTAGAAAAAGAGAAAATGTTTTTTCCACTTTTCTAATTTTGTTTTTTAACTCTTTCAAAATAGGTTCAAAAAAAGAAGGTTGTTTTCGAGGAGAACCAAAAGGGAGTTCCGCCTCTCTTCCCCAGATTGTTAAAAAACAAAAATTGTCTTTTTTTCCTTTTTTTTTTATTGTATCTCTATGATGGGATCGTACTTTAGATTTTCGCCAAGGTTTCAGACGTAAAGGAAATAGAATTTTTATCTGAATACCATCCGTTAACCAATCTTTTGGAAATTCTGTTTCTGATAATTGAATACCATTATAAGTGCATTTAACATACATTTCTCTATTCCAATCTTTTAAATCCTCGTACCACTCGGGGAATTGGAATAATAACATACGGCCGACATTTTTAGCTATTATCAATGAAGGCAATACAATGTATTTTCTAAGAATTGATTGGGTTACTAACATCGAACCCCTTATTGCTTGAGCAAATATAATGCTATCCCAAGTTTCTGATATTGTTATACGTTCATTTTCCTCTTTTTTTTCCTTGTTTTTCTTCTCTCTTTCTTTTGTCTCTTCCTCCTCAGAATCATAAACTTTAAATTCCGATTCTCTACCCACCCAACCCCTAAAAACGAGATTCATCATTTCGGAGATATCAAAAGAGAAAAAAAAAGTTTTGTCTATTTGATCCAAAAAAAGTGGCGAATGCACATTTGCTTGAAACATTTCCCAAGTAACTGTTTTACGTCTTTGAGCACGCATGGATCCTTTGATTAGATCCCGACGAAAATCCGATTGTTGTGAGTAACGTATCAAAGACACCTCTTCTGCTTGATCACTATCACTAGTATTACTAATACTATTGCTAGTTTCGTCTTTATCAGTATAAATTACAACACGTTTGGCTTTTCTTGAACGAATTTCATGATCTTCCGTTGATTCTTCTTCATTTTCTTCCTCTTGTTCTTCCAAACCATCGGTTAATTTGTATGACCATCGAGGAACCTCTTTTCTGATTTCTTCTATTCCAGGAAAAATAAATTTATTATTTTTATTTCTAATTGTTTGATCATTGTAATCAGTTGTAACTACATTGAATATCCATTGCAAACATTTTGTTTGCTTTTCTGAATCAATTCTTTTTTCTTCTGCCAATAAAGACCAATTTTTCAAATTCAAATTAAGACTGGGTGGGGATTCCAATGGGACTTCGCCGATTGTGGTTAAGGAATGACCAATATTTGTCGATAAAAATTCTCCATCAAAGAGATTTTTTTTATATTCAAATTCTTTTTGGGGGGAATCATTAGGAAGTAGACCATGAATTTTATTTATCCAGACTATAGACTCCTCCGCATCTGTAGAAGTTATTAAATCATCTCTAATTGAACGTGAATATAATTTTGTGATTTTTCCGCGATATGGTCCGTTCAAAAAAGGATCGTACATTTTAGACAAGCATTCCTTTTCATTTTCATCATTGCATAATCTGATTCTTTTCTCGAGCACATCTAAAGCAAGGGATCCTGTTTTTTTTTCTAGAGTTTTTATTCGATTTATTAATTCATTGATCAAGCTGTGCTTTTTTTGTTCATTAATATAAACCCAATAATTATCCTCGTGGGATAGTTTTTCGGTCGTGTACAAAGATATCTTTCGTTCTATCATTTCTGAAAAAGTCGATAAACTCGGTGGATATGTAAAAGATATTTTTTGTTTTCCATCACTTGGACATGCATAAAAAAAATATTGTGACATTTCATTTCGTACAGCATTTTCAAATCGATCGTTTTTTATATATCGAAATGGACGATTCCATCGTTTACAGTCGAAAAGAAAAGTGACAAGCGGTTTTTCAAACCAAAAAATATTTGGATCTTCTTTACTTTTTACTTGTTCTTGATAGATATCAAGATAAGAATCTTCGTAAATGGGGCTATCCTTATACTTATAATTATACCATGTCTCTTTAAAGTTTAAATGGAATTCATCCTTTGTTTTTCCTTTTCCATTCATGGGGATTTTGTTTGTTTCATTTATTTTGTGTGGATCTTCTTTTTCTTCGGAGCCAAAAGAAACTAAACAGGACGAAGAGGGATCCATCGAAGAAAACTTTTCTTTTGGTTCCGAAGTTGTTTCTATGTCACTTTCTTCCTCATTTTTCTCGCTTTCTTCGGTTGCTGAGGCTGAGGTTTCCTTGAGTTTTTTAGTAAAAATAGGTAAAGGCATTCTACCTAAATAGTATACACAAGTGATAAATAAGAGAATATTAAAGATTCGAGCCAGAGAATTTATCAATTCTGAAAGAAGGTATTTATTAGATTGAATGGAATGATTTTGCCGTATCCAGAATAATACTAATTCAACCCACTTAATAAAAAGAATGTGACCAATTAACCAACCGATAAAACTATTTGTTACAAATAATATCTTGTTGTTGCATCGAAACATATAAATGTTGACTAATCTGGCTAGTGTTGAACTTGGTAAAATGAAATGGTTGAATAATTGAAAAATCAAATTATTAAGGAATATACATTGAATGTTGAAATTACGTATTGAATTTCTAGTAGTAGATCCATAATCAAAAAAGTTCTTGTTATTGTTCCAATAGAAATGAAATAAAAGATATGGTAGAACTAGGACAGTTATTGTATGAGGTTTACCTAATGCTAAATGCAAAGGCGCATAATAGATTGATATAAACATAATAAGTTGTCCCATAATGAAACCGGTTGTTGCTGATATCTGCTTTTCACTTCTTTCTTCCATAACCCAAGCCCGAAGAAGGAAGAGATAAGAGGGCCCTATGGAGAACGTGGTCATAAATCCATAATAAAGTCCAACTATAACAACGGAATTCATTATTTTAATGCATAAGGATAATGGATTACCTAATAGAAAAAATTTCAAAATCATCAC